ATTTATTTTATTTATATTTATATAATTTAATAATTTAAATATAATTTAATTTAATAATTCAAATTTCTTTTTATTTTATTTATTTTTTATTTTATTTATATATTATTTTATATTTATATAAAAAATTTTTATATAAAAATAAAAAATAAATATAATATATAATATTATAAAATATATAATATTCTAATATATTAAATAGAATAAAAATAGAATATAATATTCTAATATATAATATATTAAATAGAATATATTATATATTAATAATATATAATATATTCAAAATAGAATAATATATAATATATTAAATAATATAATATATTAAAAAAAAAATATAAAAATAGAATATATTAAAAAATATATTATATATTTAGAAATTATATATTTCTAAATTACATTTTGAGTTTAGTGAAATATTAGTTTAGTGAATATACATGTAATAAAATATGCAATAATTTTATTTTTTATTTTAATTTAATTATTATAATTAAATTATCATAAATTTAGATTTATATTATTTATAACTATTATTTTTTTATTTATAAATCTAATTCTACTAATTCTAATTATTATATTATATTCTAATTATTATATTATAAAAATTATTATATTCTAATTATATATTATATTCTAATTATATTATAAAATATACAAAATTAATATAAATTCAATATAACTAAAATAAATTTTTAATTTCATTTCTATTTATATTATATTAGAATAATTTCTATTTATATTAGAATATAATTATTTTTTCTCTTATCTTACCTTTTATTATCTTATTTTTTTTTTTTATTGATTTTTATAATATTCTAATTTGAATTTGAATATTCGATCTTAAATAAAAAAAAAATATTATTATAATTTTATAAACTCAAAAACAAAAAAGAAATTAATAAAAAGATTAATACAAAAGATAAATAAAAAAAGAGATAAGACGAGATTCGTCCCCCCCCTACTAAATATTTAATTACTTCACCCGCAAAGAAACTTATAACCCCAACACTGTTTGTAATTCCATCAATTATGCGTCTATCAAAAAAATGAGTTAGTTTAGCTAATCCTCTTATACTCCGGATTACAACCCTTGTGTAGAAAAAATCTATATAACCACGATTATACGACCAGTTGTATATAACATTTACTATTTGGTCCAAAAAAGCTTTAGGACCTATTTTAACAAATGAATTGATTAAGTCCAAATTTTTGAAAGATGAATAAGCAGACCCATAAAAAATGGATGCTACAAATATTCCGAAAAAAGCTATACTTACTGAAAAAAATGCATTTGTCAAAAATTCATACCAGTCTACGGAATAGTCCGAATTTGGATGTAAAAGATTTTTCGATGGAGCCAACCATTTCGATAATAGATCAAAATCTATTTCCCCTTGACCAAAAGCAATTCCTATGAATCCAATAAACAGAGTAAATACTACCAATATAAGCAAAGGAAATAACATAGTATTGTCCGATTCGTGGGGATACATAGAAGTATATTTTTTCAAAAAACGAGTAGTAAAGTATCGCATCCGATTTATTACATTCCCATCAAATTGATATGTATTTTTAGGAAAAAAATAAACGCTTTCATTATTAGTCATTGTCGTTGAGAAAAGTAAATTTATGTTGATCGCCTTAGGCACTTCTTTTCCCCATAAAGATATTGAATAAAATGAGTTATTTTGAGTTCCACTATAATTTTGAAAATTAACATGTAAATACCCTTCAAAGGTAAGTAAATACACCCGAAACATATAAAATGCGGTTAGTCCTGCTGTAAAATAAGCTATCACTGCAAAAATTGGTGAATACAACCAACTTTCGCTAAGAATTTCATCTTTGGACCAAAAACAAGCAAGAGGTGGAATACCACAAAGAGAAAGTGTACCTAATAAAAACGTAGTTCTTGTAATTGGAACATATCTTGTTAAACCGCCCATAAGAACCATATTCTGACTTTTATCGGGTGAATATCCAACAAGGGGTTCCATTGAATGAATAATAGATCCGGATCCCAAAAACAATAATGCTTTAGAATAGGCATGAGTGATCAAATGAAATAAAGCAGCTCGATAAGAACCTAGCCCTAGGGCTAACATAATATAACCCAATTGAGACATTGTAGAATAGGCTAAACTTCTTTTAATATCTCTTTGAGCAAGAGCAAAAGTAGCTCCTAATAATAGTGTTATTACACCTATCAAAGAAATGATATTCATTATGTAAGGTATGCTTGTGAAAAGAGGAAGAAGCCGAGCCACAAGAAAAATTCCTGCCGCTACCATAGTAGCAGCATGTATAAGAGCCGAAATAGGAGTAGGTCCCTCCATGGCATCAGGTAACCATATGTGAAGAGGGAATTGTGCGGATTTAGCAACTGCACCGAGGAATAATAGGAAGGCACACAGAGTAGCAAATAAAGAATTAACCTCATTATTATAAATCAACTTATTAAATGTTTCGAACAAATCCCGAAATTCGAAACTTCCTGTTATCCAATAAAAACCTAAGATTCCCAATAACAAACCAAAATCCCCTACACGATTGGTTACAAAAGCTTTTTGGCAAGCGCTTGCTGCAGTTGGTCGTGTAAACCAAAAACCTATCAATAAATACGAACACATTCCTACCAATTCCCAAAAAATATAAATTTGTATCAAATTGGAACTAGTAACTAATCCCAACATTGAAGCATTGAAAAAACTCATATAAGCAAAAAATCTCAAATATCCTTGATCGTGAGACATATAATTGTCACTATAAATAAGAACCATAATTCCAACAGTAGTGATTAATATTAACATTATAGAAGTAAGCGGATCAATAAAGTATCCGAACTCTAAGGAAAAATCATTATTGATGGTCCAAGACCATAGATATTGATAAATAAGACTTCCATTTATTTGTTGAATAGACAAATTGACCGAAAAAACCATAGCTATGCTTAGCAATAAAACACTAGGAAAAGCCCACATACGGCGACTATTTTTTGTTGCTGTTGGAACAAGTAGAAGTCCAAATCCTATTGACATAGTAACAGGGAGTGGAAGAAAAGGTATTATCCATGCATATTGATATGTATGTTCCATAAGAAAGCAATTTTAAAATTTTTTTTCTTATTAATTTAATTGTAATTGTTTCCGATTCACCAACTCTTATCTATTTCTATTTCGGAAAGAACAAGAATAAAAGAAATCAGCAAAAAAATTATGAAAAACTCAAAGATTTTAATTCTTAATTGATCTGATTTTTCCCATATATTATTAAATAAAATAATTCAAAAAGCTCCAATTCGTTTGATCAAATGATATGACCAAATGACTAGGTAAAAAAAGTTATTACCCGGTTATTTACTAAAGAAAGAGAAATTTTTATTAAATTTAAATTAAGATAAAAAAAAAATATATATAACATTTTTAATTATTCTACCGTTTTGATGATTTATAACCATAATTTATAACCATATAGATAGTATAGTAAAAAAAGTTCCACCAACACAAAATAAAGCACTTGGTTCAGATATGGATCCAGTATCCGCTAATAACAGAATTCAATAAAAAGGAACTTTATTATCTATTAATTAGAGTTCAAATATTTAAAGTAATTATCTAATTCACTGTGGAACTGATTGATTGAATTCCAATTCAATAGGAAAACTTATGCTTATTGTAAATAAAATCCTACAATATTTCTTATCAATATTTCTTATTTGGTATAGAACTAAAATAAGATATTACTAAAATTAATTACTTTTATCTGGTAATGTCTTGTTTAAGAGACTAACTATAGTAGTTTTATATTTAAATTATGAATAGGCACTCTGAAATTGATCAATAAAATTCATAGAAAATAAAATGGAAATCTAAATTCAATTATATAAGGAGATGGGGAAAGAGTCTTAATTTAATACTTTTTATTTTTTATTTATTAAATGTGTTATAAAAATAACAGACTAAAATCAAATATGAGTTGGAAACTTTTTTGTTCTTTTTGAGTGGCAATCAACTTCTTTTTAGTGATAATAGATACCGTAAACACAGATTCAGATGGGACTATAAAAAAAATAAACAATCAATACTAGCTCTTTCTTGATTTGAAGATTGTATTTGTATGTAATAGAGATACAAAAAAGAAAAAGCATAAAATAAACTCGAATAAGAAAAGATTATTATCAAAAGAAATTTTCTTTTCTAGTACAAAGACTATATGGGATGTGCACAAAACAAATCAATAATATAATATATTTTTTGTTTGTTAGGTAAGAAACTCTTTTTATGTTATGAAAAATTTTTATCTATGTATATGTAATAAGTTAAGTAAAGTATAGATAATAAATAATGAAAAAGGACCGACCCTTTTTGAACAATACATGTCTTTCACATCCAATACTAACTCTTTATTTTTGAATGGCAGTTCCAAAAAAACGTACTTCTATGTCAAAAAAACGTATTCGTAAAAGTATTTGGAAGAAAAAAGGATATTTGGCTGCGCTAAAGGCTTTTTCTTTAGCTAAATCAGTATCCACAGGACATTCAAAAAGTTTTTTTGTGCGACAAACAAGTAATAAGGCCTTGGACTAATCTGAATTGACATAGTTCAAATAATTAATAATTAAAACTTTCATTTATTTTATAAGACGAATGGGTCGCATTAAATTAATTTGTGTTTTGTTTTAAATTCTTCAATTCAATATGAGCTAGAACTAACTGTTGTGATATGTAGAAGAAGATTTTCTCTGTCTATTATAATTTTCTCTGTCTATTAGAACTAGACTGGCTTTAACTATTATTATTCTATTTTTTCTTTTAATTTAAATTAAAAGAAAAAATAGAATAATAATGTAATATACGAAGTTTCGTTTTTTTTTTTTTCATTATACCCGAGATGATAATTTTTACTTACGACACTAACTTTTTACAAAAAGTTCATTTATTTTAAAATATAAATTTTTTTGTGAAAAGTAAATTACAATAGAGATTGCAACTCTTTTTTGTTATATGTCTAGTCCAATACCTAATTGATTTGTTTGGTAAATCTTCCCATAAATGTTATACACAACAAGGAATCAAATTAGTAATACAATTTAATGATACCGAGTTACGTAATAATATTAATAATTTCATTTCAATTTAAACAATATTACATTAAATCCTTGAGTCTCGACGATTCAAGATGAATGAGCTATTATTATTTCAAGCAAGCCGCCATGGTGAAATCGGTAGACACGCTGCTCTTAGGAAGCAGTGCTAGAGCATCTCGGTTCGAGTCCGAGTGGCGGCATCCTCTAAAATAAAAATAACATTAGAAATCCTATAATTTATTTAATTCCTGATTTGAATTCTGTATGTAATTGGACTCCTTCTTTTATGATATTTGTAACTTTAGAACATATATTAAATCATATCTCTTTTTCGATCATTTCAATTGTAATTACGATTCATTTGATGACCTTTTTAGTCCACGAAATCGTGGGATTATGGGATTCGTCGGAAAAGGGGATGATAGCTACTTTTTTGTCGATAACAGGATTATTAGTTATTCGTTGGATTTATTCGGGCCATTTCCCATTAAGTAATTTATACGAATCATTAATGTTCCTTTCGTGGAGTTTCGCTATAATTCATATGATTCCTAAAATATGGAATCATAAAAATAAAAACGATTTAAGCGCAATAACCACACCAAGTGCTATTTTTACTCAAGGCTTCGCCACTTCGGGTCTTTCGACTGAAATGCATCAATCTGCAATATTAGTACCCGCTCTACGGTCCCATTGGTTAATGATGCATGTAAGTATGATGTTATTGAGTTATGCAGCTCTCTTAGTTGGATCCTTATTTTCAATTGCTCTTCTAGTCATTACATTTCGAAAAAATATCGAAAGTTTTGGTAAAAACAAGAATTTATTAATTAGGTCATTTTTCTTTAGTGAGATCGAATGGTTGAATGAAAACAGAAATGTTTTACAAAATACTTCTTTTTCTTCTTTTAAAAATTATTACAAATATCAATTGGTACAAAGATTGGATTATTGGAGTTCTCGTGTCATTAGTCTAGGGTTTACTTTTTTAACTATGGGTATTCTCTCTGGAGCAGTATGGGCTAATGAGGCATGGGGATCCTATTGGAATTGGGACCCTAAAGAAACTTGGGCATTTATTACTTGGACCATATACGCGATTTATTCACATACTAGAACAACCAAAAGTTGGCAAGGTGCGAATTCGGCAATTGTGGCTTCTATAGGATTTCTGATAATTTGGATATGCTATTTTGGGGTTAATCTATTAGGAATAGGACTGCATAGTTATGGTTCATTCATATTAACTTAGATACTAATTTAGCATCTAATTGAATAAACTTATTGAAGAATAAATAAAAAAAATCGTCCCACAGATAAAGAAAGTTTGTGTAAGTTTTTTTGAGAACCATTTGACTTTTTGAGTTAAACGGTTCTCAAAAAAACTTGAGATGTAATGCATCCCATTACAATTCCAATTCACTTCCCATAATGACTTTCTGTTTTATTCATGAAGACTATCTATCGTAATAATTAGATAGAATAGCTTGTACCTTGTCAACTGATAATGAAATAACCAAATCAGGATAAATACCAATCGCTATTACGGGTAAAAAGATACAGATCGAAACAAATAGTTCTCGTGGTCCAGAATCTACAAAAAAAGAGTTTGGAAGATTGAATAACTTGTATCCATAGAACATCTGGCGTGACATAGATAATGAATAAATAGGAGTTAATATTATTCCAATTGCCATTACAAAAGTAATTAGTATTTTTGGTATTAAAAGATATTTTGGACTGGTAATTATTCCAAAAAATACTACTGATTCCGCAACAAAACCACTCATTCCGGGCAATGCAAGAGAAGCCATTGAGAAACTACTGAACATAGTAAAGATTTTTGGCATTGGAATAGATATCCCTCCCATTTCGTCAAGATAAACAAGACGTATTCTATCACAACTTGTCCCCCCCAAGAAAAAAAGGGCAGCACCAATAAATCCATGAGAGAGCAATTGTAAAATAGCTCCATTAAGTCCTGTGTTGGTTATCGAACCAATTCCTATAATTATGAAACCCATGTGAGATATGGAAGAATAGGCTATTCTCTTTTTTAAATTGCGTTGACCGAGAGAGGTTGAAGCGGCATAAATTATTTGTATTGTTCCCACTATTACCAACCATGGTGAAAATATGGAATGAGCGTGGGATAAAAATTCCATATTGATCCGAATCAATCCATATGCTCCCATTTTTAATAAGATTCCGGCTAGAAGCATACATGTACTGTAATGTGCTTCCCCGTGGGTATCTGGTAACCATGTATGTAGGGGTATAATCGGTGGTTTGACAGCATAAGCAATAAGAAAGCCAAAATATAATATTATTTCCAATGCTACGGGATACGATTGATTTGCTAATGTTTCAAAATTTAATGTTGGTTCATTGGAACCATATAAACCCATACCTAGAACTCCTATTAAAAGAAAAATGGAACCACCGGCAGTGTATAAAATAAACTTTGTAGCCGAGTACAGACGTTTTTTCCCCCCCCACATGGATAAAAGTAAATAAACAGGAATTAATTCTAACTCCCACATGATAAAAAAAAGTAAAATGTCTCGAGAAGAAAATGATCCTATTTGACCACTGTACATTGCTAACATCAGAAAATAAAACAATCGCGAATCTCGAGTAACTGGCCAAGCCGCTAAAGTAGCTAAAGTGGTGATAAATCCTGTCAATAAAATAGGTCCTATCGAAAGTCCATCGATTCCCAGTCTCCAGTGAAAATCAAAAATATTTATCCATTTCAAATCCTCTTCTAATTGGATTAATGGATCGTCCAATTGAAAATGATAACAGAATGCATAGGTCGTTATAAGAAGTTCCAATAAACATATACCTATAGTATACCAACGAACTACCTTATTTCCCCTATGCGGGAGAAAAAAAATGGAAGAGCCCGCGAATATAGGAAAAACAACAATTATTGTTAACCAAGGAAAATAACTCGTGGTAAAGACAAGATACGCTTTGACCAGAAAAACCCGTACTCAATATCAATAAAATATTTATTTTATTTAATTCTGAGCACGGGTTTTTGTCAGTAAAGAGGAATCAAATGATTCAAGTGGATTTTTTTATAACGTATCAATAAGCTAGGGCCATACTGCGAGTTGTCTCATGCCATAAATAAACACGGACACTCAAAAAATCTGTTGGACAGGCGGATTCACATCTCTTACAACCTACACAGTCCTCGGTTCTTGGAGCGGAGGCAATTTGCTTAGCTTTACATCCTGGCCAAGGTATCATTTCCAAAACATCCGTAGGGCAGGCCCGTACACATTGAGTACACCCTATACATGTATCATAAATCTTTACTGAATGTGACATTGGATCTATAAGCTTCAGTTTTGAACATAAAAAATTTCGATCTGGTTCTGGTAAAATCAATAATAAATAAATCTATATATTATATTGTAGACACCAGACGAATCAGTGGTTTACCAGAATTTTTTTAGAATCTATATACTTCTGGATCTGTTCATGAGAAGAGGGCCAAGAGACTTTGATTTCTATTTCACCAAACATAGTGATATGAATTGTCCATATTACATGCTAATATTAACTAGTACTAATAAAATAAAATTCTAAAAACCGGCGAATATAAATATAACTGATAAAATAAATAATATTAATAAAATAAATAATATTAATTATGTTAGTACTAATTAATCATATTTTATTATAAACTAAAAAATGATGAACATAATATTATGAACTATCTATATTATATAAATCTATATTATATAATATTATACTTATACTTATTATGTTATGTATATTTTATATATATTAATATTAAATTATTAAAATATTAATATTAAATTAATAATTATATATTATATTTATTTATATATATTATTATTTATTTATATATATTATTTTATTTATATAATTATATAATTTATTTTTATATAATTTATTAGAATTTATATAGATTTTAGATAGAATTCTTTATATATAATTTAGAATTTATATATAATTTATATATAAATATATATATAATTAATATCTAAATAGAAATTAATCATAAATAAAATTAAATTAAAATTATAGATTAGGTTTAGGTAAAGCTTTGTGATAAGGCATATCAAATATATATATATATTTATATTTTTTCATTTCAAATTTAATTAAGTTAGTATATAATTAAGTTAGTATATATATATTATTTACTATTCAGTTAGTTTAAAATATTATTCATTATTCAGTTTATTTATTATCTATTATATTATTATATCATACTTAATAATATTACACATACATATTATATAATTATACACGATAAATATATGGTTTGTTTGTATATATGTATTTTTTTTTTATTATCTTGGCATATGTAATTAGTATATGATATGTGTTTTAATTTTATTTCTTTTTTTTTTTATTCTATTTATGTTATGAGTATAATATTAAATTATATATATATGAATTATTACAATTTAATTATATCATTAAGACTATTTATTCAACAAATTTGATTGATTAATACGCGTTGATTTTCTGTTACGATAGATCGACGAAACAATAGCTAGACCAATAGCTGCTTCAGCCGCTGCTATAGCTATAACAAAGATCGAAAAAATGTCTCCTTTTAATTGTCGATTATCAAATAAATCAGAAAATGTGACAAGATTAATATTAACCGAATTTAGTATAAGCTCAAGACACATAAGTGCTCTAACCATGCTTCGACTTGTGATCAATCCATAAATACCGATAGAAAACAAATATGCACTCAAAAAAAGTACATGCTCAAACATCATTGACTAACTCCTTATCAATCTCAATTAATTTCAACAAACAATTCAACTGCTTTAAGTTTTTTCTAAACTAAAATAATAATTTAAGAAAGCCATAATTCCAAGACAAAATCTAGGACAAAAGAAAGCATTCACGATAGAAAAGGGTAGAATCAAATACCTTAGAATACTTTTTATTTTATATATGGGTCTCTTAGATTAATATCATTCATATATGAACTATAAATATCAAAATATATTTGAAGGGAAATAAATGTCCTAACAATAACACATGACAAAAAGGCCTATTTTTTTTGGAGTGTTAATCTTAAGTATTTTATTAATACTAAGTATTTAGTAATTAAGTATTTATTAATAATATAATACTAATTATAATACTAATAATTATTTTATTATTGACGAGCCATAGTAATTGCACCTATCAAGGCAACTAAAAGAATTATAGAAATGAGTTCAAATGGAAGAAAAAAATCTGTTGATAAATGAATCCCAATTTGTTGAACATTACTTATAAGGTCCTGCTCTATAATGTGGTTTGATTTTGTAGTCCAAATAATTCCATACCATGATGTATCTGGTATAGTAGTAATTAGTGAAAAAAGAATACTTGTACAAACCAGCGAAGTAACCCCATCTCCCACGGTCCAAAGATAGAAATCATTGGAATATTCTGAACCCTTCAGAAACATCACAGCAAATATGATTAAGACATTTATAGCTCCCACATAAATAAGGAGCTGTGCAGCAGCTACAAAATAGGAGTTCAATAGAATATAGAATAAGGATACACAAACAAGAACCAATCCCAAAGAAAAGGCAGAAAAAATGGGATTGGTAAATAAAACTACTCCCAGGCCCCCTAAAATAAGAGCTGATCCCAGAAATACTACAAGAATATCATGTATTGGCCCAGTTAAATCCATTATGTATAATGTATAAAATATAGATAAGTTGAAATTTTTTATGACCCTTTTGAATAATCCAGGAAAAAAAGTTACCCTATTTTTTTCTTGTATATGCTATATCCCTAATTGAATTAAATCTTAATGTAGTGTGAATTTATGTAGTGGATTAATGTAAGATATATTTCTATTATATTCTATTTCTATTTGATATTATTTTATTATTTATTGATTTTATTATTTATTTATTATATTATTATTTATTTAATATTTAAATTATTTAATATTTAAATTTGATTATGATTATTTAAATTATTTATTTCGTTTCTCATATTTATTATATATTTATTATTATTATATATTTATTTATATTTATTATATATTTATTTATTATTATTATATATTTATTTATTTTATTATTATATTTATTATATTTTATTATATTTATTATATTCTGAATTTATATTATAATTATTATAATTATATTTTATTATATATTTTTATTATATTTCATATTATTATATTATTTTATATTATTATATATATTTATCTATATATTCTATTTATCTATATATTCTATATATCTATATTATAAATATCTATATTATAAATAATACTATATAAATAGAAATATTATATAAATTTATATATTCTATTCTATTTCTATTTATATATATTATATAATAAATAATATAATTTATATAATAAATAATATAATGTAATGTTATTTATATAATTATATTAAATAAATTATATTAAATATATATATTAAATTATATTATAATTATATTATATTAAATTATATTAAATATATATATAAATATCAAAACATATATATAAATGAAATAAAAATAAATATATCAAATATATATATCATATATATATCAAATCAATATTATATATTATATCCAAAAAAGGATCTTACTAATTGGTAACTGTCCTTGAATAAAGAGGTTTATCCTTGTCTATTTTGTTGATTTGAGTTGAATTCATAACTGTTTGAATTGTGTAATCTCCTATTATTGATATTGGTAACCGACCCAATGCAATTTGATTATAATTCAATTCGTGGCGATCATAAGCAGAAAGTTCATATTCTTCAGTCATTGATAAACAGTTTGTTGGACAATACTCCACACAGTTACCACAAAATATACAGACCCCAAAATCAATACTATAATTAAGCAATTGTTTCTTTTTAATATCTGCTTCCAATCTCCAATCTACAACGGGTAGATCTATAGGGCATACACGAACACATACTTCACAAGCAATACATTTATCGAATTCAAAATGGATTCGACCCCGGAAACGCTCTGATGTAATTGATTTTTCATAAGGATATTGAATAGTTACGGGTAAACGATTTGCATGAGATAAGGTAATCATAAAACCTTGACCAATATACCTTGCGGCTCGTACTGTTTGTTGACCATAATTCATGAATCCAGTCACCATAGGAAACATATCGTATATATCAATGAAATAAAGAAATTAATATTTCTTTCTCTTGTTTGATTGAGAGAGGTTATGAATCTAGAATAGCGTTATTGTATTCTGTTATTTATATTTATAGTGAAACAAGTTGGAAAGAAGTTGTCAATAATAGATTACCTAGAGAAATAGGTAAAAGAAATTTCCATCCAAGATTTAATAGTTGGTCCATTCTCATCCTAGGCAAAGTCCATCTTGTTGTGATAGGAATAAACAGGAACAAATAGGCTTTAGCTAATGTAATGAAGATACCAATTGTCATTCCAAAGATTCCCCCTATTTTATTTATTCCGAAAAGTTCAGGAAGAAATATGTACGGAAGAGAGAAATTCCACCCCCCTAAGTAAAGAACTGTTACAAATAATGAAGAAACTAATAAATTTAGATAAGAAGCGACGTAAAACAAACCGTATTTGATACCTGAATATTCGGTTTGATAACCTGCTACTAATTCCTCCTCCGCTTCTGGTAAATCAAAAGGTAATCTCTCACATTCTGCTAGAGAAGAAATTAAAAAAACTAAAAATCCTATAGGCTGACGCCACAGATTCCACCCCCAAAAACCATATTTTGACTGTGCCTCAACTATATCAACTGTACTTGAACTATTAGATAATTATAGTCGGCGATAACATCACAGTTTCCGTCGCTATTTCAGAACCGTACATGAAACCTCAGTTTCATACGGCTCCTCTACGGCCACAAATAAATAAAGGACTAGTTCGGTATTAACATTAATTATCTATTTGGGATAAATAGAATAAAGATAGATTGGAGAGAGAGTCCAAAATTAGACCGAGGTAATTCTGTTTGCTAGAAAAAAACGCTTTTGAATTAATCTCATTCTCTTAAAAAGAAATTTTCTTTGTTCAGTAATAATTTTTGACTTCAATAATAAAATACTCATTTTTGTAAATAGACAGCTCGACCCATCTTTTTTATTAGATTACGAAAAAGAAAGAATTAGCCACTAATTCATGAATTTTTGTAAGAATTGTATATGCATGGATACAGTAAAGAAAGAATAACTAAAGATATTTTTTTATTCAGTTATTTTCCCATTCCATATATTGATATTGCATTCTGTTTCTTTTGTTCCTGTTCTTGTTTCTCATAAGAGAGAGGGGGTACTCTGAAAAAAGAGGATTAATTCGTTCTTGATAGTCATTTCTTTTATCAGTGAATAGGAGCATACTCTAGATTGGAATCCTATAAGGAAGTACTGCTTTATCATTTCTACCAACTTAAAGCCCTTATTTTGATTCATTTTATGCGTAAATGCCTCTTTTGAGACTTTACATTATCTCTATTACTAATCTTTTGTGTATCTTGGTGTTCCTACTTGTCTACTCATTTTTGATTGATCTCCCATATGGTAATACGTACAAGACTCTAGTTGAAACTCCATACAGTTGATCCTTTGTACCCGCTTCAAGACATGAAGACTAATCAAACAATTTCAATCTTGGGGTAAACAGTTTACACTGCTTATGTTTACTTCCACTTTACTCTTGTACATAGGGAATGAGAATGAATTTTCTTACTGCGAATTTATAAGCTGTTTTGTTTCACTCATATGACTATCTAGTTTAACCCATTGACCTAAATCTGAATGATGAATAAAAAAAGAACTATATCTATTCAACACATTTAATCCATTTCCTAAAAATAAAGAAAAGTGCATGTTCTAACGAATCACACGTAGAGATATTGATAACACACATGGAGTTAATGGTATTTCATAACTAATAGATTGAGCAGCAGCTCGTAAACCACCTGAAAAAGAATATTTATTATTCGACCCATATCCTGACATAAGAAGTCCAATAGGAGCAATACTGGAAATGGCGATCCATAAGAAAACACCTATACTGAGATCGGCTAGAACAAGGTGATACCCAAAAGGAATTACTAAATAACTTAGTAAAACGGATATGACCGCTATTGTTGGCCCGGCACTGAACAAACGACTATCCCCTCTAGACGGTAGGAGATCCTCTTTAAAAAGTAGCTTGGTACCATCCGCTAAAGCTTGAAGAATTCCTAACGGACCGGCATATTCAGGTCCAATACGTTGTTGTATCCCTGCGGATATTTCTCTTTCTAACCACACAATTACTAGTACACCTATTATGATTCCCAAGATCAGGATAAAAATAGGGACAAAGAGCCATATAAGTTCATAAACCTCTTTTAAGAATTCCGATCCAGAAAAAGAATTGATAGTTTGTACTTCTGTTATATCAATTATCATTTCAACGATCAACTTCTCCCATAATAATATCTATACTACCTAGTATCGTCATGATATCAGCCAATTTCATTCTTTTAACTAGCTGAGGCAAAATTTGCAAATTGATGAAACCTGGCGGACGAATTTTCCATCTCCAGGGGAAAACACTCTGATCTCCTATAAGAAAAATGCCTAATTCTCCTTTTGGGGCTTCTACTCTGACGTAAAGTTCTTGTTTTGACAATTCAAAATTGGGCGAAGGTTTTTTACTAATGAATCTATATTCAAAATCATTCCATTCGGAATCTTTTGCTCTATCAAAGCGTCGGACTTCTAAATTTTCATAGGGTCCCCCCGGAATCCCTTCTAGAGCCTGTTGAATAATTTTTATGGATTCCGTCATTTCACTGATTCGTACTAAATAACGAGCTAATGAGTCTCCTTCTTTTTGCCATTGGATTTCCCAATCGAATTCATTGTAACACTCATATTGATCAACTTTACGAAGATCCCATTGGATTCCGGAAGCTCGTAACATTGGTCCCGATAAGCCCCAATTTATTGCTTCCTCTCCCCCAATAATGCCTACTCCTTCAACTCGTTCCAAAAAAATGGGATTTAGCGTAATAAGTTTTTGGTATTCGTCAACTCCTGTTAAAAAATAATCGCAAAAATCCAAACATTTATCTATCCAGCCATGAGGTAAATCAACAGCTACTCCTCCGATACGGAAATAATTATGCATCATTCGCATACCTGTGGCAGCTTCAAATAGATCATATATCAATTCCCTCTCTCTGAAAATATAGAAAAAGGGAGTCTGTGCACCAATATCTGCCATAAAAGGGCCAAGCCATAACAAATGAGAAGCTATACGACTCAGCTCTAGCATAATTACTCTGATATAGCTGGCTCTTTGAGGTACTTGAATATTTCCCAATTGTTCTGGTGCATTTACTGTTATTGCTTCTGTGAACATAGTAGCTAGATAATCCCAACGCGTTACATAAGGCAAGTATTGTACAATTGTTCGGTTTTCCGCAATTTTTTCCATTCCTCTGTGTAAATAACCTAGTATGGGTTCACAGTCAATAACATCTTCACCATCAAGAGTAACGATCAGTCGAAGAACACCATGCATTGATGGGTGGTGAGGACCCATATTGACTATCATAAGATCTTTTCTTGTAGCCGGTACAGTCATATCTTTTTTCCCCAATTCATTATTCTATGAATTTTTCAAAACGAGGTTCGGTCAAAATAAAATCAAACAAAATATAAAAATCTAAAAAAAATGGTTCAAACGAATCTTTGAATTAACGAGTTTTTGGCTCTCGAATATCCAACTGACCAATTAATTTCTTATAACGTACTCTATTTTTCTTTGACAAATATGCCAACAGCCGTTGACGTTTTCCCAGAATTATTTGTAAACCCCTCTGGGATAAAAAATCTTTTTTATGCAATTCTAAATGTGAAGTAAGTCTCCGTATCTTATTGGTGAAACTGAATACTTGAAATTCGACAGACCCTTTGTTTTCTTCTTTTTCTTCTTGTTCTTGTGAAATAATTGAGATAAATGAATTTTTGACCATAAAAGAATTTTCCATTTTTTTTATTTTACTGATCAGAAATAATAATGTTGGTTATTTTTTGGTAGACACAAAAATGGTTTCCTCTTACTCTTGTATATACGATACTATTTTTTCTATCCAAATCCAATTTGCATTTTTTATTTATTAATTGGATTTGGATAGAAAGGTGTAATATATTTCTGCACTCCAAAAAGGGAATGATTTCTTTGTATTGTATGTATTTTACCTAAGAAGATTTCGCCGATTCATTTCTAGATTTAGTTGATAAGCCATTAAATATTAAATTAAGTATCATGTATCATAATTTCTAGATTTAGTTGATAAGCCATTAAATTAAGTATCATGTATCATAATATAACACAACATATATGTATATCTTTCGGCCTTCGTATATCATATCAAATGTCTCACTCACGCACTACACACTACACATGATTATATATATATATGAATATATATATGACATAATATATGATATATGACATAATATATGATATGACGTAATTACATAAAATAAATTATATAATTATATATAATATATATAAGTTTAATATATATAAGTTTAAGTTTTTATATTATTTTTATATTATTATATTTATATATATTATATTATAGTTTTTATATTATTATATTATATAAGTATAAGTATAAATAATATTTATAAGTAACATATTACAAATAATATATTTATATAAAATGGGTATAGGTATAAGTATATTATCATAATATATATATAGTATATTTATATATTAATAAAATAATTTATATTTATATATAGTAATAATCTATTAATTACTATTATATATGATATGTGTAATTACTATTATATATGTGTAATTATTACGTATAATATTAACGTCTAATATTATTTATATAATATTATTTATATTTATTATAATTATAATATAATTTAATATTATTAAATATTAAAAATTATTAAATATTAAAATTAAATTTTAAAATTAAAAAAAAAAAATTAAATATTAAATAAATTAAAATAAATTAAATATACTATTTAAATATACTATCAATTAATTCTGAAGTGTATTGTGGATACATCTGTATTCTTGACATACTGAAACGACTACCATTATTGGTATCAAACCAATACCGATTCATACAAGCTAAATCTTCTAATCGATAATTGGGCCAAAGAAATAATTTGAATTTAATTAATTTGTTTTTATTTGCATTTGTGTTAAAATGCTTGTCCTTTTTCAAAAACTGTCCACAGTTTCTTATGTTGTTTTCATTGAAAAATATTAGATTTCTATCTACGTCTACACCATTTCTCTTCCAGGAATTGAAACAAATTAGAATTCTCAACTCTCTACGACGTCTAGTAGATAGAATATTTTCAGGAACAACTAAATCATAATTATTTTTATCTTCACTCACAAACATAGTGCTATGTTGTGAAATGGATTTCTCAAAAGGACTCTCATCAAGATATTTTTCTTTTATATATCTTTTATCAGTTTCAGCTTGTTGTTTACTCTTATTGATCAATGAAATACCTATGGTTTGATATATAATAAATTCTTCATCCCATTTTTTAGAGAGACGAACTGGTTCAATGATAAATATTCCCTTTTTTATCAATTCTGTAAGAGATAGATCTTTTTGAATCAACATTACATCTAGACGCATCTCTCCTCTTTGAATTGAGGATATAGCAATTTCCCTTATATTTATAAGTCTAAGTAGTAAACAATATACCTTGATATTGTTGATCATTCTTTGATTCAAAGAATCATCCCATCTTAATTGAAAAAGAAAATATTTTTTCAGGAATAAATCTAGTTCTGCTTCCTTCTTACTCTTGAATTGTTTTTTCTTTCTACGTTTTTTAATGGTTGATTCTGTGTAATTTTTTTCAACATCTTCTTTTTTCTTTTGTTTTTGTGTATCTTGTTGTATATCTAATCCAAGATCTCTTTGATTTTGTTTTTTTTCTTGTTGGTTCCGATTTTCTAATTCAAGATATTCTTCTTTATTAGAATTAGATCGTAGATTAAGATCCTTTTTTTGATTTCCGTTGATGTTCTTATTTTGACTAATATTCTTATCTCTATGAATGTTTAAAAGAAGAAATTGGATTGGTATAATCCATGGTTTAAGCTTATATGCATCATAAAGTAGTCCAAATTCTGGGAAGAACCAGGATTCCAGATTTGATATAGGACGATATAGCCTTTCTTTATTCATTCCCATCCAATCAAAAAGTTTTTTTTTTTTATTGAATGGTTTTGTTTTTTGATGAATCGTGAGAGGATAAATATTTTTATTATAAATTTTTTGATAATTATTAGTTCCTGCTTTAGTATCTTTATTAATCTTGGTACCAATATGCATATTAGTCCAGGCATCAATATCAATATTTTTTCTAAAACAAAACCGGAGAATTCTACAATCAAAGTATTTTCTATCTAGATTTTTTTCTCCATATAGACTAGATTCTTCTCCTAGATAATCACTAATATCTATATCTACTAGTACATAAAATGATTCGGGTTTCTGTGTTTTCTGTGTATTGAAATTATATGGAATTTTTTGGTCTCTGTTTACTTGTGATGGCGATGCATAAATATAAATATATGAGTCCCCTCCATTCTCATAATTCACATATTTATGTGCTAGAAGATCATATTTGTAGTTTTTTTTTAATTTTTCTTTTAGTCCTGTCCATGAGTCTATTCCGTAATAATTTTGTTTCACGTAATGAATTAATTGGTTTTTTTTATATGAATCAAATATTATTGAGTTTTTTTTTTGAGTTGTACAACGTTGATTGACTCTATTTCTCCATTTTTGTGGTACTAATTGAGACCATTGAGATTGAGATAAATTGTATTGATAATGATTCTTTAACCAGTTTTTCCATTTATTCATTCCAGACTTATAAACTTTCTTATGCTTTGGTTTGGAATCAAATAGTCCTCGTGTCCCACAATAATCTTTGATTCTATCTTTAAGAAAAAGACAGATTCCGTGATATTGAAGTACAGATTTCAAGTAATATTTGTTATTAACTTGAACTTGTGATAATGTATAAAATACATATGCTTGTGACAAAGAGGATAAGTCATAATAAATGTTTGAATTCTTATTATAATTAATATTAGAAAGCGACTTTTTCATTGTCGAAATAAAGTGAATTGTATTTTTATTTGTTTGATCAATCCCTTTTTGATTTGTTTCATCGTGGTAAAAGAATTTATTGATCATTTTTTTTGTTGATTCAAGGAAAAGTTGTGCATTGGTCCTAAGAATATTAATGGTACATAGAAGGATATCGCTGTATATTTTTTCAATGAAATTTTTGAAAAAGTAGTATAATTTACGTATTAATCGGGTACTCTTTCTTTTGAATATTTGCCAAATATGTTTTTGCAATTCTGAATTTTTATCAGCAGAATTTGTTTTGTTAGGGCTAATACTTATATCTGTATCTGGAGTTAGAATTATTTTTTTCTTGTCTTTTGTGATTTGTTCTATTTGATTCCTGATTGTGGTTGTCCTATCAGTAAGATCTTTTATTTTTTTTTCTATAAGTGAACGTTTTGTCCAGTTCGTGGATCGAATTCGAATGGTTGATTCGTCGGTAATCTTATTACTTATTATAGAATCTTTTCTATTTTCGTCCGATTCACCTATTTTTACTTTTCCGAATCCAAATAAAAAAATTGGGTTTATTTTTTCAAGTTCTTTCATTATTCGTTTTATAACTAGAACTATTTTGTTAACCCATCTTGTTTTTTCTTTTGAAATCCTTAAAAACCATTTTCTCATTTTTTTAGAAACTCTTAGAACTAGAGAAAGAGAAATTGTTTTTTCCACTTTTCTAATTTTGTTTTTTAACTCTTTAAAAATAGGTTCAAAAAAAGAAGGTTGTTTTCGAGGAGAACCGAAGGGGAGTTCCGCTTCTCTTCCCCAGACTGTTAAAAAACAAAAATTGTCCTTTTTCCCCCCTTTTTTCATTGTATCCCTATGATGGGATCGTACTTTAGATTTTCGCCAAGGTTTCAGACGGAAAGGAAATAGAATTTTTATCTGAATACCATCCGTTAACCAATCTTTTGGAAATTCTGTTTCTGATAATTGAACACCATTATAGGTGCATTTAACATGCATTTCTCTATTCCAATTTTTCAAATCCTCGTACCACTCGGGGAATTGGAATAATAACATACGGCCGACATTTTTAGCTATTATCAACGAAGGCAATACAATGTATTTTCTAAGAATCGATTGGGTTACTAACATCGAACCTCTTATTGCTTGAGCAAATATAATGCTATCCCAAGTTTCTGATATTGTTATACGTTCATTTTCCTCTTTTTTTTCCTTGTTTTTCTTCTCTCTTTCTTTTGTCTCTTCCTCCTCAGAATCCGAACCAAAAATTTGAAATTCCGATTCTCTATCCACCCAATCCCTAAAAACGAGATTCATAATTTCGGAGATGTCAAAAGAGAGAAAAAATGTTTTGTCTATTTGATCCAAAAAAAGTGGCGAATGCACATTTGCTTGAAACATTTCCCAAGTAACTGTTTTACGTCTTTGAGCACGCATGGATCCTTTGATTAGATCCCGACGAAAATCCGATTGTTGTGAGTAACGTATCAAAGACACCTCTTCCGCTTGATCACTATCACTAGTATTACTAATAGTATTGGTAGTTTCGTCCTTATCAGTATAAATTACAACACGTTTGGCTTTTCTTGAACGAATTTCATGATCTTCCGTTGATTCTTCTTCATTTTCTTCCTCTTGTTCTTCTAAATCATCGGTCAATTTGTATGACCATCGAGGAACCTCTTTTCTGATTTCTTCTATTTCAGGAAAAAAAAATTTATTATTTGGATTTCTAATTGTTTGATCATTGTGATCAGTTGTAACTACATCGAATATCAATTGCAAACATTTTGCTTGCTTTTCTGAATCAATTCTTTTTTCTTCTGCCAATAAAGACAATTTTTTCAAATTAAGACTGGGTGGGGATTCAAATGGGACTTCGTCGATTGAGGTTAAGGAATGACCAATATTTGTCGATAAAAATTCTCCATCAAAGAGATTCTTTTGATATTCAAATTCTTTTTTTTTGGAATCCTTAGGAAGTAGACCGTGAATTTTATTTATCCAGACTATTTCTATGGACTCCTCTGCATCTGTAGAAGTTATTAAATAATTCCTGATTGAACGTGATAATTTTTTGAATTTTCCGCGATATGGTCCGTTTAAAAAGGGATCGTACATTTTAGGCAAGCATTCCTTTTCATTTTCATCATTGCATAATCTGATTCTTTTCTCGAGCACATCTAGAACAAGGGATCCTGTTTTTTTTTCTAGAATTTTTATTCGATTTATTAATTCATTGCTCAAGGTGTGCTTTTTTTGTTCATTAGTATAAACCCAATAATTATCCTCGTGGGATAGTTTTTCGGTCGTGTACAAAGATATCTTTCGTTCTATCATTTCTGAAAAAGTTGCTAAACTCGGCGGATATGTAAAAGATATTCTTTGTTTTCCATCACTTGGACATGTATAAAAAAAATATTGTGACATTTCATTTCGTACAGCATTTTCAAATCGATCATTTTTTATATATCGAAATGGACGATTCCATCGTTTACAGTCGAAAAGAAAAGTGACAAGCGGTTTTTCAAACCAAAAAAGATTTTTATCTTCTTTACTTTCTAACTCCAAAAGTTCTTGTTCTTGATACCTATTAAGATAAGAGTCTTCGTAAACTGGGCTATCCTTATAGCGATAGCGCGTCTCTTTAAAGTTAAAGTGGAATTCATCCTTTGTTTTTTCTTTTCCATTCGCTGGGATTTTGTTCATTTCATTTGTTTTGTGCGGATCCTCTTTTTCTTCGGACCAAAAAGAAAGATTTTCTTCGGCGAATCCCTCTTCGTCCTGTTTAGTTTCTTTTCGTTCTGAAGTTGTTTCTATGTCGCTTTCTTCCTCATTTTCCTCGCGTTCCCTCGTCCTCGTCGCTGAGGTTTCCTTGAGTTTTTTAGTAATAATAGGTAAAGGCATTCTGCCTAAATAGTATACACAAGTGATAAATAAGAGAATATTAAAGATTCGAGCCAGAGAATTTCTCAATTCTGAAAGAAGGTACTTATTAGATTGAATGGAATGATTTTGCCGTATCCAGAATGCAACTAATTCAACCCACTTAATAAAAAAAATGTGACCAATTAACCAACCAATAAAACTACTCGTTACAAATAACATCTTGTTGTTGCATCGAAACATATAAATGTTGACTAATCTGGTTAGTGTTGAACTTGGTAAAATAAAATGGTTGAATAATTGAAAAATAAAATTATTCAAAAATAGACATTGAATGTTGAAATTACGTATTTCATTTCTAGTAGTAGATCCATAATCTAAAAAGTGCTTCTTATTGTTC